TGCATTTTAGTGGGTTGGTCTGGTATGAGAAGTTATGGGAAAGAGTATATTACAGCATCTCTAATTCGTGAATTTCTAATGATCGCCGTGTTCCGCATGCTGGATCCTCTACTATTCTATGTTCTTCCCGAAAGCGTGCTAATCCCTATGTTGTGCGGAGCTGAGCATCTTATATTCGCTGGGATCAAGCTTTTCCTCTGCAGGGGCCTTGTGCAGTAAACCCCCTACGGGCGGTCGTCCGTCGTCGTAAAGTAGTCCCCGCGAAGCTTTCGGGAAGAGGGGTAGTCTTGTGTGTAAGCATAGCATTTCTGGTCGAACCCGCCCAACCCAACTAAGAAGAACCGAACCTGACAAACACATCTTTTTCCTTTGGGGAGGGTACTCCGAGTAGTGGGTACCTCGTAGGACCTCGACCCGCCTACTCGGGTCTTGTATGGATATGCAGGAAGGGGTGCTCCTAGGTGTGTGTAGGGGTTGTGTTTGTTCGCGAGAATGGATTCCTCGTCAAGTCAGTTTGGGGGGTGTGGACACACTTGCGCGAATTCGGGTAACGGCTACAAGGGAGAAAGAAAAAGGAAACTGTACCCGACCAGGGATGGACGTAAACTCGTAAGCTACCGAGGGTAGGGATAATCGTCCAGGTCTTATTGTGAAAGAAAAAAGCCGCCCCGCCACAGCAGGCGGGTTGCTTCCTCTGTCGTCGCCGGGGAGCTCTTGGCGAGGAGACCTTAGGATAAGTTGCTAAAACAAACGGGGGGGGGAGGATCGACCCGTTCAGTAGAATTCCGAAGAAAGACTGTTGGCAGCAGGTGGAGACATTTCTTTTGCCCCTTCAAAAAAGAAAAAAAAAAAAAAAAAAGAAATGCGGGCAGGGTGGAGCTCGGCAGAGGGTTCGAGAATAGGGTAGGGTCCAGTTCTTAAGATTCAGATAATAAAAAAGTTCCAAACCTTTATGCATGCACCTCCGTACAAGTGCTGCGTACAAGTTCCGGCCAGGATGATCGGGAAAGATCAAACCAATTTGAACCGCTCACATCACAGTAGTAGTAGCGTAAAGGCCGTAAGCCGGGGGGCGGCCATAACATAAAGCTATTACTTTCACACCTCTCTCTCTTTATCTATAGATATCTAAAAAGAGAGAGATCCGCTGCGTGAGCAACCCGACTGTGCGTTACATGTGCTCTACAGGCTGCACTCCTTCTTTCTTCCCCCTTTTTTCTTTTGATTTGGAAGACGGGCGTTGCGTTTGGTTCGAAAGGCATGGTTTTCAGTATGTCTCCAGATAGGCCCCCCACTAGTCCGGCTAGCTAGTGAGTGGTTCTTTCGGGCGGGAAGCAGGCCGGGCCCTACGGGCGGGCATCCCCCGCAACGCAAGCAGCATTGTTCGCCACCACCCGAGAAGCAAAAGATTCTAGAGTCCAGGCTGAAAATACATGCATAGATAGTGGTCTAATGACAAGGCCGACGACGGAAGCTCGGGACGGAGCCGTATGATGCGGAAGTCTCACGTACGGTTCCCCGAGAAGGGAGTGGCTACCTACTGGAGCTTCGACCAATCACCACCGGTCAATTCCGCTTTGGGGCCACCCCTTACTCTACCATTATTATAGGGGTATGGGGTTCGAGACAAAGAAAGATCAAGGCAGCATATCAGCTTTTCCTTTATACTTTACTTGGATCTGTTTTTATGCTATTAGCTATTCTGTTGATTCTTTTCCAAACAGGAACCACCGATTTACAAATTTTATTAACCACAGAATTTAGTGAGCGGCGCCAAATCTTTCTATGGATTGCTTTTTTCGCCTCTTTCGCCGTCAAAGTGCCTATGGTACCAGTTCATATTTGGTTACCCGAAGCTCATGTAGAGGCACCTACGGCAGGATCCGTCATCTTGGCGGGAATTCTTTTAAAATTGGGAACCTACGGCTTTTTAAGATTTTCAATACCCATGTTTCCTGAAGCGACACTTTGTTTCACTCCTTTCATTTATACTTTAAGCGCGATTGCTATAATATATACTTCCTTGACCACTTTAAGACAGATCGATCTTAAGAAGATCATTGCTTACTCCTCAGTAGCTCATATGAATCTGGTGACTATTGGTATGTTTAGTCTGAACATACAGGGAATTGGAGGTAGCATTCTACTGATGTTAAGTCATGGACTGGTTTCTTCAGCCCTTTTTCTATGTGTTGGTGTTCTATATGACCGACATAAGACTCGACTTGTTAGATATTACGGAGGTTTAGTGAGCACCATGCCGAATTTCTCTACCATTTTCTTCTTTTTCACTTTGGCCAATATGAGTTTACCTGGTACTAGCAGCTTTATCGGGGAATTTCTCATCTTAGTAGGAGCTTTCCAAAGAAATAGCTTAGTAGCCACATTAGCAGCGCTTGGGATGATTTTAGGCGCGGCGTATTCCCTTTGGCTATATAATCGTGTGGTTTCTGGGAATTTAAAACCGGATTTCCTCCATAAATTCTCCGATCTAAATGGTAGAGAAGTTTTCATATTTATACCTTTTCTTGTTGGAGTTGTTTGGATGGGTGTTTACCCCAAAGTGTTCCCGGACTGCATGCATACATCCGTAAGTAACTTAGTGCAACATGGAAAATTTCATTGAGAGGAATCAGCAAAGAAAAGAAAAAGGGTCAACATCTTAATGTGTATTTGAGAGATTGTCCTCGGGCTGAAGAGTGCCCACATCTAAATAAAGTATGAAAAAAATTATAAAAATAAGCGAGAACTTCTTTTTCATTTTGGCAAAAAAAAGAAAGCTCAATCTAGGAATTTTTTTTGGGGGGGTGGTCCACCGACAGGGACAACTGCCAGCAATTGAAAGAAAGTTGCGAACAGACAAAATGAGGATGTTTGACACCTCGATTGTCCCGAAGCCCTCTCATGCGAATTAAATCAACTTAGTCAATGTTTTGCCCGGTTTTACTGAAGGCAAAAAGAGCCTTAAATTGTCCGGCACCTTCGCGCGCATATGTACATTCCGTCGTTAAAGTGCTCCTACCTTTCCTTTTCAAGGAGAAGCGGTTGAGAGCAATCGAGAAGAGCTACTCGACTCAAAGACGAGAGGAAGCGAGTGAAAAGGAAGGATAGGGGGAGGAAGATGACTATCTAAAGCCGATAGTCCAGTAGGTCCTTGTAAGGCGAGTGGAAGGAAGTGACTCGACCGATAGGTTGAGGAAGTCGGGCAGGTCTGGAGGTAGTGCCTCCTAAGAGAGATGATAACTGCACCATTCAAGATCAATGCTTGCATCCGGAGATAGATGGGCGAAAGATGGACGAAAGCCCTTGAAAGTGGAACTGATTCTTATCTGGTTGTTCAAAGCCTGCCTACTTTTGATGACATGAGATTCAAGACCCCCTTAAATAAAGTAAAGGCAGCTGATCCCGATTTCCTTGATCCTTCATCTGGCTGGGCTGTCGATAGAGTAAGCTGGATGTGCTAGTCGATCTTGTAACCCACGAAAGCTCAAGAAAGAGAATGTCCTCTCAAGGCCGGTCTTTCAACCGCCTCCTTTCAAAATCACCTGGCATTCCTCTAGTTAATCTGCCGCGGGGTAGGGAGGTCCCTCTCTAGTTCATAACCTTTCTTCCAAAGCCTCCCCCGATTCTACTTTTGGCAGGCCATGGCGCGGATAAAAGCTTATGGGTTTTCTCCTGCTTATTCATTAGGGCGAGTGGATGTCAAGGGAGGGGATCATAGTCTTTCAACTCATCTGGAATATCACGGAGCAGCTTCGTGCCCCTGTTCCGGTCCCCGATGCAGCCCCGTCATCAGTAGCTAAAACCAAGGTCGGCCCTCCCCCATAAGGCCCCGGAAGTTGTATCTTATCGAGTGGACTTATCAGCATCACGCTTCAAAAAAAGTGTCCAACTCTGCGCGTGACTCGCATTGGCAACTTTATCCCACCCTACATCAGCCGGTGTGTGTGAGCTTCGCTCCTTATAGCTATAGCTCTACACCGCCGCCGGCCACTTTCGTTCCTCTACCGTATCCATTGATGGGATTTCTTCTCGACTGGCGTATTACGCACTCGGGCCAATCTACTACACGCTAATAATGGTCTTTTGGATTTAATATCCTACAAAAATGGAAAGTGGTTGGCCGTTCGATCGAGTCCATCCCTTGAAGTCGTACCCTCCCAGGATGCATGAGTCTTCCGCCGATTGACAGAAATGCCGATTAAGCAATTCCTCCCATCCCGATAAAGGGAGTCACCCGTGATTCGATAGTTCCATTTTCCGCTGATGCAGGCCGATTGGGATCCCAGCAGTCAAACCACTGTCTTCGTTCCTCACCCTCCTTCCAATCAAATCTCTTCTAAGGTGCCCGGAGGCAGGGGAAACAAAGGAGGGATTGATCGACCAACTTGAACAGATCCATAACCTGGTTCCATCTGTCCTGAATGAGGGAATTAAGGCGGGTATAGTCGAACTGGTTGATTCTAGGGTGATAAGCAGCTGTATCCGTATCAAGCCTACCATCTCTTCTCACGAAAGTCTTTCCACCCCGTCTCCGAATTGAAATATCTGTGGCCCTGCTTCAAAGCCCATCTACACACTCCAGCTGCCTCCTTTTGAGCTAGTCAAGCAGGCGTTGAACACGGACTGAGACTCTCCCGCCCCTTCGACAGCAATTCCTGCACTTGACGTCGGATCTCCTCATTCCCAAATGGGGATAAGCGAGAAGCCGCTTTGCAGGGTAGACTCACTCCTACCTGCAACTAAATCTGCTTCTATATCCTCCTCTTAGGGGGTAATCAAGCCGGAAGAGTGTTGCAGAAAGATCTGCACTTCCCTTTTACAACATAGGAGGGAGGGGGCCTCCTTCCTAAAAAAAAAGCCTTTCCGATTGCCTCAGCCCTTATCTCTTAAAGCTACGGCATCCCACCGATCCTCGGCTCTGCTAGTTGGCTTTGCTATCAAGGCATAGCATTCTATGGACTCTTCCACCACGTCCAGAAATGCTATGCCAACACCCT